ACTTAATATGTTGATAAATCCGCGGACCTATAAATTCATTTCAGATAATTGAACCTTCTCAAACTGTTTCTTTTTAAGAACCAAAAAGATTTGTGCCAAAATAACAGATGCCACGAAGAACAAGAGACCTTGGACACGTAACGGATCTTGAAGTACTATTTCCACATCCCCCTGACCAAATCCACCCACATTGGGATTACTCGTTAATGGTTGATCAAGTTTGATAGATTCACCCTCTGAAACAAGAAGTTCTGGTCCTGGAGGTATAATATCAATAACTTCGCGGCCATCCGATGCATTTACTATAGTTATTTCATATCCCCCTTTTTCTTTTCGTATGATTTTTTTTACTATACCTGCTGCTGTAGCATTATAAACATTATTATTACTCTTGCTCCCGTCGGGATAAATCTGCCCCCTTCCCCTGTTCCCGCCTACGTATATGGGATATTTTAAGAAGTGAACATCTCTCTTAGTAGCGGGATCGGGGGAAAGAATAGGAAAGATGATTTCATTATATTTCTGACCAGGAACAGGGCCTACCACAAGAATATTTTTTTTAGTGGGACGATAGCTTTGAAAAGACAGATTACCTATCTTTTCTTTAATCTCAGGCGAAATACGATCGGGAGGAGCCAATTCAAACCCCTCCGGTAAAATAAGAACAGCCCCCACATTCAAAGCCCCCTTTTTACCATTAGCAAGAACTTGTTTCACTTGCATATCATAAGGAATTCGAACAACTGCTTCAAATACAGTATCAGGAAGTACCGCTTGTGGAACCTCGATATCCACGGGCTTATTAGCTAAATGGCAATTGGCACATACAATACGGCCAGTAGCTTCTCGCGGATTTTCATAACCCTGCTGTGCAAAAATAGGATATGCATTTGAAATGGGTGCTCGAGTTATTATATATATCATGAACGATACGGAAATGGATCGAGTAATCTCTTCCTTTATCCAAGAACAGTAATTTCTAGTTTGCATGGTCCAATCATTGATCCTGAAAAGTTCTACAATAAAATTTGGTTGGTCACTGATACAGTTCCCTATCCATGATTCTGCTATGTACTAAAATAATTTTACTGGAATATAGGAGGAATCCCCTGGATGGGTAGAGAAAAAAAGAATAAAGAAAATTTGGAATGTTTAGCTTTTGTACAAAATAACAAACTTTAGAATTGGATCAGTGGATCATTTTTTCAGTCATTCATTGAATGATAAATCACTACAAGTGACGGAGATACACGATTTAAATAACGGAAAATCAAATATTTCCAAATTGTATCTAGAATGACTGGAAAAGTGGAAACAAGACCGGATATAATTTGATCATTATGAGCAAATTCAAAATCTTTATAGACCAAACCAATCATTAGTTCCCAACCATGGGTCGAATGGAATCCTATACATAAATCAGTTAATAAAAGAATAGAAAAAGCTTTTATTGTATCGCTTAAGTTATATAGGAATTCTTGAACCCAAGAGTTAAGAATAATAAGTTCTTGATTACCTAGAATAGAATAACCACTTAAAATAACGAAACAGATTATATTTGTCGAGAAGTGCAAAATCGTATGGATATGATCTTCGTTGTGCGTCTTGATCAATTGAATCGTTTTTTTGTAGATTCCGATACGAAGGTTTTGTAGACGTGTTTCCGGGTATTCCTTTATCATTTCATCCAAGAGTAACAGTTCCTCTAATTCGATTAATTTTTTTAGAATACTCTTTTCTTGCATATCATTCAAGAAAATTTCGGATTGCCTAGTATTCGACCAATTAGTAACCCAAGGTTCCATATTTTTCTTAAATGAGAAAGAGATCCACCAGGGCAAAAAGACTATAGATGTAAGATATAGAAGGGGAATGAATGCTTTCATTTTTGCCATTTTTCGTCTTTAATGAACTCAGCTTCACCTCATTCGTCAACTCTATAAGAATATTTCTATCGAGCATAAGTTCTATTACAAGTCATAGAGCCTATAAATCTATTCTCATGTTTTTTTTATTTGTAATTCGGGAGTTAGTTCTTGAATTTAGAAAGAATACACAAATAAAATAAGAAAAAGAAAGAGTCCGCTTCGAATGAAGAAAAAAAAATATTGTTTCCAAAGGTATCAATTGCTAAAATTCCAAGCAATTGTCCCTTTCGATGAATGCATGAAAGAGCACTTCAAGTAATGAATATTAGTCGGATTTCGAAACGAAAAAACGCCCTTTCTATCAAAATACAAAATATCCAATATTTCAAAAAAAAAAAATTCTTGAAATTTTTCCGTTTTTTTTTTTTCAAAATACTTCAATTGGTACACGCAAGAAATAGGCCAATTCCGCCGCTTTTTGTTCAATTTCTCGTGGAGTCAAATTATCATCAGTACGAGTCAAGGGAATGACCCCCTGTCCTCTGATTTCCATATAAAGGACACGACGAGTATAAATACCCTCTTTAACTTCTATTCTGATGGACTGAACGTCTTTCATAAGGAATCGGAGAAAGATACGACGATTTTTTCCAGGAAATCCCCAACGAAAAATACACACTATTCCCTCTTTTCTATCGAATCGATCATAACCACTACCTACATTCCACGAAATTGTACACCACAAATAGGAGCTCATAAAGAGACCAGCGATTCCATAGAAAGCCATCACGATCCCTTGTGGAAAAAAAAGAATTTGCTGAGACGGAAATAAAGATAGCAAATTCCTACCAAGATAACTCGAAGTTCCAACCAATAAGAACCCTAATGAACCTAACAAAAGGATAAAGGCCCAGCAGAAATTACTTGTTTTTCGAGACCCCGTTCTAAGTTCTATCCATATACGTTCTGATCGCCAACCCATATTAGATCCAGTTGTATTTTTTTTTTTGAATTGGGAAAATAACCCAACCAAATGAATTTGACTTGACTTTTACTTGTTTGCGAAGTAACTCTCATCAACTAGCACTATTTTTATGGAAACCTTTAGGAGTAATTCATCGAATTGCTTCTAGATCTAAAAAAAAAATAGATGAGATTTTTCCCTACTCCGTAACTAAAAAATCTTGTTTTTTTGAACATGGAGAAATAAAGAAGCCATTGCAATTGCCGGAAATACTAGGCCCACTAAAGGCACAAAAGTAGAGGGTAAGTTGCTGAGAGTTGTCATAGAATGGGTACCTCGATTTAATATTTGTACCTGTTATTTTTTGAGTTTTTTTGTTATTGTTATAATTTTATAATCACTAGAATTCATATATACTTATACCAAGTATATATTCATATAGAAATAGCCTTATACTAAGTATATCTAAATGAGTATGTATATATAATAAAAAAGAAAATAAGAATTAAGATTAAGTAAGTAGAAAAAAAAGGAATCAAAAGAATATTAATTCTAATTCAAATAAAAAATAATTAATAATATAAATAAAAAAAAAATACTAAACAGAGTGCTCTTATTCAAAACGCCCTGTGATCTTCAACCAATTTTGTGCTTCAATATAATTACCAGGGGTAAGGGCTATAGCTTGTTTCCAATACTCAGCGGCTTGATCAAACCAAGCCTCCGCAATTTCCGAATCTCCCTGTCGAATGGCCTGTTCTCCGCGGTCGGAATAGGTGAGTAAATTCCCTTCCCTTAGAACCGTACTTGAGAGTTTCCTGCCTCATACGGCTCAACAGTCAATTCTTTTCGTGTCCCATTTTTTTTATTAGATCTATTCTATAAAAAAAAAAAGAGGATAATTACATGAGTTTCAAACTTGAATTTGGATTAATAAAAAATGGAATCTGCTTTCTAGTTTTATCTTTTCTCCTACCTTCAGAAGAATAAAGCATCGGCATTTACACTCTCATTAGAATTTTCTGAAAGGTAACTATCTCGGTTTCCTATATCATATACTTTCATATACATATATGATATATAAATTTCTATAGAATCCATGAAAAAGACTTTTCTTCAGAAATTCATAAAAAAGAAAAGACTTACTATCTTTGGGATCTGATACTACACCGCTGCTCAAAACCTTAGGGGATCGACTCTATTACATAAGTGGATTCCTAACTTTTCTATCATGATATAAGTAAGCAGTTCTTATTGTATTGGACCAAAACCTCGCTAATTGATCTTTACGGTGCTTTCTCTATCAATTAGATCTTTTATCCATAGAAAAAAAAAGTATCTAGGCATATCTATTTCTTCATATTTCGACTTCTATGAAGTTTCTTTCTTTGCTACAGCTGATAAACTTCGTTGTTTTGGACGATATATATGTAGAAATCCTTTTTTTTTTTTTTTTCTAGTATTTATTAGCGTATTTGCTCTTTCTTTTCTTTTTTCTTTCTATAGTGGAGATAGTCGCACGTAATGAGAGATCACGGCCATATTATTAAAAGCTTGTGGTAAGAACGGGTTTCGTTCTAGTGCCCGAAAATAATATTCCAAAGCTTTCGTATGTTCTCCGTTACTTGTGTGGATAAGGCCTATGTTATAAAGTATATAACTTCGATCATAGGGATCAATTTCCAGTCGCATAGCTTCATAATAATTCTGTAAAGCTTCCGCATAATTTCCTTCGGATTGAGCCGACATCCGTTACGGTCGTCATTCGGTTCAAAGAATCTCCGTTCCAGAACCGTACGTGAGATTTTCATCTCATACGGCTCCTCCTTTATGTGCATAATGATCAAAATACATAGAATCCAAAAAGATTGCAGTATTCTCATTATGAACTGAGCAGGGCTAGTGTTTTTACAATAAATTTCTAGCCAACCTTCCTGTAAAAGATCTTTTCTTAACATCAAGTATGTTAGTACTGGATAAAAAGGATAAAAAAAAGGTAACTCCAACAATTGCTTTGTCCTCAACGCCGCTTAATTTCCTGGAATTAGTCACTTCAACAGTCTTCGATGGTTATACGGGTATCAAAAATACGAACGAGATGGATGTTTGTTGTCCCAACCATTCTTCTTAGTCCCGATCCCGATAAGGAAGGGGGAATATTTTTTTTA